AAAACACAGAGACAAAGGACTGATCTTTGAATAGGAAAAAGAATGGATCTGCAGGGTCCCAAATGAATTGGCTTATTCGAAAAAAGCCTTGTTCTTTGGAAAATCTATCTGGTGTCCGGTACTGCATGGTTCCCCTCTGCAAGAACTCCTCCTCATGCTCTTGAAGCTCATCCTCTTCATGATAAATGCTTCGCTTGCCCCGAAATGATCCGGCCCGATAGGGAAATCCCAATTCAGTGGGCCTTTCAATACAATCAAATAGATTGGTCCAAGGGCGCCATATTCTAGGAGCCCAAACTATGTGATCGAATAAATCCTCCTCCATTTGTTGCGGGTCGATGTCCTCTTCCTCTTCCTCTTCTTCAAACTCCGATTCGTATTTTTCATAGTTTTGAATCATATCGAACTGATTCCTTGGTTCGGACCGAAGAAGTAATGTCACTCGATTATTATCAAACTGACTGCAATCTTTTTCTGTCCGTGAGGATCCCAACAGAGCGCCTTCTAGTTCTAATAGGCCATGAACTAGATCAGAATCATTCTCAGCGAATCTATAAGAAGCGATCCAATTATTTTCATCAGGTCCGGGTGAAGACCAAAGATCTTGAGCGACCAATCCGGCAGAACAATTCAAAAGATAAAGAAGTATCGTTAATTTCTTCATGCTCGTTCCAAGTTCGAAGTACCATTTGTACAAATAAGAATCCCCTTCTTTACATGATTTCTTCTTCATATAGATAGATATAGGATCTACGGGGCAATTACTTAGAAGTACATTTTGTGCAACAGCCCTTCCTATCTGATAGAAAAGGATCCCATGATCCTGAACCGATATTACCTGGGATCGCAAATCCCAAGTTTGTCTATGAAGAGCTGATCTAATTGTATTAGTTTCTATAATTGATTTCTTCTGTGTAATACTAATGGATAGGGCCTCATTGATAAGTGCTGCAAGATCTCGTGCATTGGAACCCATGGTTATGGACCCGAATCCGTTAGTATGGAACATTTTCTTTTCCAAGTGAAACCCTTTAGTATATGAAAGAATGAAAAAGTGCTTTCGTTGTTGTTGAATAAGAAGCCTTCGTATCTTAATGCATGTATTTAATTTATTCGGAGCTATTAGAGCGGGATCCACTTTTTGGGGAATATGAGTCGAACCAATAACAAGAATATTTCTAGTGGAATATCTTTCACAATCTCTGGAGAGATAGTTCTGTAATAGACCGAAGGATCTGTAATTCACATACAGATCATGAATGTTTGGAATCCATATTATGCAAGGAGACATTGCTCTTGCTAATGCGAATCGAAAGGTGATATCGATATAAAATCCGTATATACTCGGCGGCATATCCATAGTTAGCACATTCGTCATATCTAGCAGCTCCGTATCAAGATCAAGGTCATCATCAATATCGTCACTATCATCAATATCGATATCGTCACGATAATCACTATCGTCACTATCACTATCATCAATAAAAAAACCTTCAGGCTTGTAATACGAATACGGAAAGTTGTTCGGAAATATCGTAATGAAAGGAACATGGGAGTTTGTCGCTAGGTATTTGACCAAATAGGATCGTCCAGTTCCTATAGAACCTATCACTAAAATACCCCTAGAAGGGGATAGGGCTAAACGGAGCGAGAAGGGTTTTCCATGAGATGGGAAATGAAAACTATTAGCCCCACACGGGGTTTGTGAATAAGTGATTGTCTGATAATGAGCAAGGAATATCCGTCTTTCTGCTAAACAGGATCTATTGAACTCATAATTCATTAGATACTTTTTATGAATGTCAACTAAGTATCGTAAGTAAATTGATCCCGGTTGTTCAATCATTTGATAACCAGAGTCATTCTTTGATAAATGATCACTATGAGTCAGACTCAATAGAATTTGATCAATCCTTTTTTCTTTTTCGGTCGTTAAGGTGGAGAACTGAACCAAGAATTCTCTTTCTTCATCATCAACCAAATCACTGTTCGCGACCCAGGATTCTATTTTCTCATCAATCCAATCACCGTTCACCCCTTTTCTTTTTCTTATCAATGAATAGATCTCTTTACTTGTACGACTTAGATGTCTCGTATTTCTCGAAAAAGCGATTCGATTGATGGGATTTTGTATGATACTTCTGAGATCGATGAGATTGATATTCAAATATTTCTTCTTAGAACGTATTGATTTGACCCCATAAGCGGAACCACCAACCAATAGCATGTTGCCACCAGAAGCAGAAACCCGTATTTCTTCCAGAAAATCTCCTAATTGTTCCAGAGCAACTAGAAAGAGATTCTTTAACCAGAAAGAATTCAGTTCAGATTCAGATGTAGGATACCTATCCAAAAGTTTTCGCAACTCAATCATGTATGATGGAATCATCAAAGATTTGATCTTTTCTAACTCTGTCTGTAACTCACTAGAGGCTCGGGAAACAAAGAGAAGATGTATGCGAACGAGATATCCAGCAACAAGAAGAAGGAAAAGGATTGA